CTATCTTTCTTTTTTTATTATTCTTTATCTCTTCTCCTCACCTCATCATGCGAGATAGAGGAACCATTTGTTATATTATCAGGGTAATGATACATCAACCTGCGAGTTCTTTTTATGAGGCACAAACGGGAGAATTTATCCTGGAAGCAGAAGAACTGCTGAAACTGCGCGAAACCATCACAAGAGTTTATGTACAAAGAACGGGCAAACCCCTATGGGTTGTATCCGAAGATATGGAAAGGGATGTTTTTATGTCAGCAACAGAAGCCCAAGCTCATGGAATTGTTGATCTTGTAGCGATTGAATAAAAAAAAATAGCAGTAAGTTTAAGCAAATCGCCACTTTGCGATTTTCTCTTCTTACTTATTACCGGGTTTAATAATATTCTATTCATCTATTAAATAGAGAAGTAATTCATAATCATCCGGTTAGGATCGATCTAAACCAGCCCATTTATTATGTATACGATTCAACATGCCAACTATTAAACAACTTATTAGAAACACAAGACAGCCAATCAGAAATGTCACGAAATCCCCCGCTCTTGGGGGATGTCCTCAGCGTCGAGGAACATGTACTAGGGTGTATGTGCGACTCGTTCAGATCACCATTGGTAGAAAAAAAAAGGGAAAGAAATTTTCCAGTATCAATGATCAGTACTAGTGAATAGTATAAAATGGAAGGAAGAAGGTCGTTCACTATCTATATATCGAAAACTAAAAAAAAAGATCTATTCAATTCTTCTATTGTATATGAAATTTATGGTTTCCGATGAGAAAAAATTCCTCATTGGTAACAAATAGTTATTCATTAAGCGGGGAAATCCTATTTTCAAAGCCGAAATCTTATGCCTATACTCTTGCAAAAACGGACTAAGAGGGTCAGCTACCCCATCCAATTTTCATAATTAAATACCGTTACTGTATAGGTAGATCTCGTTGTGAAAGACCTATTACTAGATAATTCATAGGTAGAGCCGAAGAATGTAAACTGTACAACTTGCTAATAGCATTGATTAAATGAAGTAAGGGACTCCGGTATATATAGAGGACCTCACCGTTTAAGACATAACCATAGAAACGATGGAATCCACTATTTCGTTATTCATTTCTATTTATTACTTTTTTCTGTTTTTTGATACCTAGTATCAATACTCGTTTCGAGGTAAAATGACTATAAAAAAAGAAAAGACAAATCGTGGTCGGGAAGGTTATAGTAGCAAAAGCCATTGGAATTTTTATTTTATACATTGGAAGAATCCGTTTTGTTATTAATAAACTAGGAAAAGGGAAAAGAATAACTGAAAGAAAGGAAATCAATTAGTTATTCATGAAAGTTTCATTTATTCAATGACTAGAATTAGACGAGGATATATAGCTCGGAGACGTAGAACAAAAATTCGTTTATTTGCATCAAGCTTTCGGGGGGCTCGTTCAAGACTTACTCGAACAATTATTCAACAGAAAATAAGATCTTTGGTTTCGTCTCATCGAGATAGAGATAGGAAAAAGATAGATTTTCGTCGTTTGTGGATCACTCGGATAAATGCAGTAATTCGCGGGAATAGAGTATCCTATAGTTATAGTCGATTAATACACAATCTGTACAAGAGACAGTTGCTTCTTAATCGTAAAATACTTGCACAAATAGCTATATTAAATAGGAATTGTCTTTATATGATTTCTAATGAGATCAGATCATAAAATAAAAAAGGAAATTGTAAGGAATTTGTCAGAATATTTTAAATGGAGTTCGCTGGAGAATGAACTCCGGGAAGGTAGAGTAGAAATTAGTATGATAAAGAGAATATGATAAAGTCGTTCAAAATGAAATGAGCGAATATGTCCAATATCCAATAAAAAAAAGATTTCTTCTTCTTCCCCAATTTTTTTCTTACGATTTTTCGAACAAAATATCAATCTGTGTTTGAGTTCGGATTTTTATTTGGGTTCAATTGAGGAGTAAAGTAAGTCTACTTTTTTTTATTTATTTATGGTTCTAAGACCAGTAGCTCCGGCGGTCGACTCGCTTCTTTCAAATTGTTTCTCATTATTAAGAAAAGGTAACAAAGATAAAATACGAGCTTGTTTTATAGCAATAGTAATTAATCGTTGTTGTTTTAAGGTTAATCTATTTACCCGTCTAGATAATATTTTTCCTTGTTCACTAATAAATCGACTAATTAAACTCATGTTTCTATAATCAATTCGATCCCCCGATTGGATCGGGGGCAAACGCCTACGAAAAGATCGCTTGGATTTAAGAAAGAGTCGCTTGGATTTTTCCATGGTTTGTTTATTCCTTATCCTCAAAATCCTATTTCAATTTGATCCAAAAAGATTTCAAATTCAAAATATAGGATTTGATTTGGCTTTTTTTTAGTTAGTTATATTATGTTAACTAAAATGAAAATATATAGAATAATATGCTATATATAGAATATGTCCTTTTCGTGTTACTTGTAAGAGTGACACACAGGCACTTGATTCGAGTTATTTCTTTATCTCCCCGTGAATCGTATGTTTGTAACAATAGGGACAGAATTTTCTCAATTCCAATCGACTAGGCGTATTGTGTCGATTCTTTTGAGTAATATATCTGGAAACACCCCTTGATTCCTTATTAAGACCGTTTCTAACACAGTTGGTACATTCTAAAATAACCGTTACTCGGACATCTTTACCCTTGGCCATGAACCTCCTTTGCGTTTTTGATTCAACCAATTCTTCTACTTTCTGCGAAAAAAGAAATAAAAAAATAAGAAGTAAAACAACAAACTAATATTTAGGTATATTTTGAATCGAATTCGATTCAATGTACAGTATTTTATTAAAAGATCTTGTATGATCTTCTTGCCCTAGACACATTTCTGTTCTCACAATATTATTTCTAAATGGAATTGGAGAAAACCCGAATTTCGCCGAGGTTGAATCTACTTTTTTATTTCTCTTTCCTCCTTTCTTGATTATACTTCTACTTAATATATTGTATCGAATTCGATTTTTTCTAAAAAAAAAAAGAGGGGGAGGGATTAGTCACAAATCTTTTGATTCTACCTCTAATCTTCTTCACCCCTTCCCATGTCAATAACTAGAATGAAAAAAAAGGGAATGTCAACGCATCCGGAAATAAACGATTGATCTCTATCAAAAGACCTGCTAAAGCCCCAAACCATAGAGTACTTAGTACCGGTGCCACGGAAAGATATGTTTTTAGATCTCGCATTTTAAATCCTCCTTCTTTATTCTTTTTATTTATTGTATTATTTATTGTAATGCCTAATGTTAATACATATATGATCCGATATAATATATATGTAAGTAGTTAAGGACCGCTTGTATTTGTACACGGAATTCCTAATTCCAATTGAAATCTACAATGATTCGGTAGATAAGATTTTTCTTTTCTTAAAACCGAAAAAGACGTCCCTTCCGACTGAGCATTCCCAAAAAATATTCCCTTTTTTAGTTATTTTTTACGATGGGTTTCATATTCATGTGTATATAAGCCTTCTACTATTATTATATGTTACATGAGAATAAAAAAAAGAAATGGCAAGATAACTTGGATATATCAATGGAGAAAATAAGGATTTTGAAAACAAGACAGGGATTCTATAAAATGACACTGTAGACCAATTGAAAGGGATGTAGCGCAGCTTGGTAGCGCGTTTGTTTTGGGTACAAAATGTCACGGGTTCAAATCCTGTCATCCCTACCTATTACTTCTCGTCTGAGCAGTAACGAGGGATTTATTGAAATCGATTAAAATCAGGCATACATAATCTTTTTTTATTATATCATATTCTATATGATAGTCTTATGCATACAAGATAAGATGTATTCGGGTTATAAAAAAAATCCTCTTCTTTTTTTTTTAGTTTTAGCTAGTGTGATAATGATAAGAAGATAAGAAAGCGCTCTTAGTTCAGTTCGGTAGAACGTGGGTCTCCAAAACCCGATGTCGTAGGTTCAAATCCTACAGAGCGTGATTCCATTCTTGGTTAGGTTAGTCCCAAAATTACAATTAAATAATTGACCAGTAATCTTAATTTGACCTCCTTTGGATTAAAGAAAAGAGGAGGTCAATTAAAAAAAAAAGATGTTAATTAATTTAATCAAAGATCCAACTGATCACCACGTCTGTATTGTAAATATGCAGTTACAAATAATCCAGCTAAAGTAATAGGAATTAGACCTAAGACAATTCCAAATAGAAAAACTTCAATCATTTCAATTTTTTTGAAAGGGAAAAAGGAGAGGTAATATCTATCCCTACATATTAATCCGCATTGCCCATGAATCTCAATGACCACTAATTGGAAATTGACTCTCTAAGGAAATATAGAGTCTATCAATACCACAGAAAGATTTCTTTTTATGCGTTGTGTTCATTCAATTAATTTCAAATAAGTCGTATCTTGGTCAGACCAATAAAGAGAGCTGAGGTTATAGTTAAAGCTGCTAGTAGAAAACCGAAATAACTAGTTATAGTAAGCATGAAGATGAAGGAGCTAAATGAAATGTGTTCTTTTTATACATATGTTTAGAAAGCACTTCCCTAAATTTCAATATACGAAGATAAGCAAAAATACCAATTCAAATGAAAGAATAAGTTCAATTGATAGTTGTTAATTCATCAATCATTATAGACGGGATTAACAAAAACATAGAGTAAGGGAGGTAGAAAAAGAGATCAATTAATCATTTGTAATGTCTACCTATCCCTTAATTTCGAATCAAGTGATTCATTAGATAATTCTTGAGTAGACTAATATTAAAATAATAAAATAGTAAGAAATTCGAATCCATATAGAACAAAATTTGAAAATCATTTATCTTTTCTTTTGATCTTTTTTTTTAATCGTATCGAATCTATTTTTCGATTTTAGAATAAAGAGTGACCTTATAACAATAACACCTTTTTTTCTTGTCATTTGAGATATTATGTGAATGAATCTACTCCTGAATTTAATGAGTAAAAATGAAAATAAATAAAGT